AGATAAGCACGAAAATTAAAGCTTCTATAAATACAGATACGCCCAATACATCGAAACTCATTGCCCATGGATAAAGAAAAACCGTTTCAACATCAAAAACAACAAAAACTAGAGCAAACATATAATAACGGATTCTAAATTGTAACCAAGCGTTGCCCATTGGTTCTATACCCGATTCATAACTAGAAAGTTTCTCCGGCCCTTTCCTAATCGGCGCTAAAATCCCAGAAATTAAAAATGCCAAAATAGGAATAAGACTTGATATTATTAGAAATGCCCAAAAAATATCATATTCGTAAAGCAAAAGCATAGACGCACTCCTATGAACGTGGAAAATATACCGGATTGGTTGAGTCGAATTGAAGTTGTAAAGTCATTGATAACTAGTTAGTCAAAACAAGACTTCATTTTGATCAAACTGTCTAGTTTCCTTTGATTATTGCAGGGCATATCTCATTTCAAGATTTATCGACTGACTTGATCGGGATCCTATTTCCAGTCTACTTCATTTGTTTAGTTCAATTTTCTTTAAATTGCTTTAGTTAGTATAACTCTAGATGTTACACTTAGACAAATTTGCTTGTTTTCGCCCAGGATTCTTCCTAAAGAAAGCAAATAGAATTATTATTTTGTGTTTAATAATTTCGAATTTTTTATTCTTTTGATTATTTGAATTTTCTTTATCAAAATGTGAGTTCGAAATTTGGATTTTTTCATTTTTTAGGAATAGAGTCGGGAGTTTTTTTTCTTAGTAATTTAGAATGGAACAAGTATTCAAATGTAAGACAATGGCTAGGTATTTCCATCTCAGGATTTCGAATATCTTAATCTTAGTGTTGGTATATTCCGTTTATTAGATCTGGGTATTGAATACAGAAAAAGAAGACCCCCCCTTTTTTAGTTTTAGTTTTGGTGTGCTTCGCCGGGTGTTGGTAAGGTATACCAAAGAAAAGGAGTATCGCTGGCTTAACCCCTTGATTGTGGGCAGGAAAATTCATATATAATTTCCCTCCGATGATTAATGACTAAGGGTTGGTTTGTTTGGAAAAAAATGGATTCGATCCCCTGAAATCGGTTTTTGGAGCTTTTCTGTTCTGCTTTAAACGATTCCCGTGAGTGAGTTTTTAAGACAAATTTGGTTTCGACGAACCAACCGGTCAGTTACAAGTAACAAACAAGAATGAAGAAATCAAAATTATACAATTTTTGATTTCAAATGAAAATATGAATTTTATTCATTTTTTTATAGGGCTCTAGGGCTATACGGACTCGAACCGTAGACCTTCTCGGTAAAACAGATCAAACTTATTATTATCAAAGTGATATGAACTGTTTCAAAGACCCAACATGCATTTTTTTGCATTGGGCTCTTTCATTAACTGATAGAAATATCAGCCAATCCGCCATATTTTTTTCTTGACAGAAAAATAAGATAAGGAGATGGCTCCATGTGCTCTGATTCGTTATTTGGGATTCTAATTCAGGAGCACTACCAAAGTGTTTCAAAGGTGAAGTTATTTTGACGTAGGTCTGCCTTTGGCCTCGAATTTGAAGTTAAATGAAGTCTCTGTCGTTCGGCTTAAAAAATCCAATATGAAACTTCATACACCTTCAAGTTCATAGGACGAAAAGAGATTTTTTGAGGGCCTTATACTCATTATGCCTGGCATTGAATATACATACCGGTATTCACCTTATCAATATCTCAAGGTGAGGCCTGTTTGGTACCTAAAAGGGCACTCAAATAAGACCCAACCTCTCGTCAGGCTATTGTTCTCTTAAAGTTATTATGATTATGGAGTAAGACATCGATTTATCAATAAGATCCATTTTTTGGATTGTATGGTGGATTCCTCTGAAAAACATTGGCGCGCGTGTAAACGAGGTGCTCTACCGACTGAGCTATAGCCCTTAGTGCTTGTGATGCATATTTTATCATGTATATAATTTGTTGTCAAGATGAATATTCTATGATCCAACATCCTCAAATTTTGAGTGGTATTGGTTCGATTATTATTGCTTATAAGGAATATGATATTTATAATCCATCGATGGGATGGGTTCCATTTGGTTCTCTTTGGGATGATAAATGACCTACTTAACTCAGTGGTTAGAGTATTGCTTTCATACGGCGGGAGTCATTGGTTCAAATCCAATAGTAGGTAGAACTTATTAGATACCGGAGTCAATGGTATCTAATAAGTTTTTTGCCCCACCCTTTTCTATTTTGATAGATTTTGTATTTTTATTTATTTTTGAATTGCGTTGTATCAAAATTGGATTCTGCTTGATTGGATTCTGTCGAGTGAATGCAATCAAAATAGGTTTTAGAAACCGAAACTCTTTTGCTTATTTGAACGCACCAATTAGTTATGAAATTGCACTGACAGCCTCGACTCTTGTCCTAGCTCGTCGGAGAGCTAGATTTGCCTCAATTATTTGCCTCTTTCCTTCAGCTTTTCTCAAACTAACTTCTGCTTCTTCAAGAGTTTCCTGAGCT